CTCAAAATAGGGAGGGCGAACTCTTATCTCCCCGATCTCCAGGACCGCAAAAGAGATGGAATTTTCCGTCTTCTTAGCCGACGTAAGACCTTCATCCGGCAGCAAAAAGCTGCCCCTTGGAGCTGCTCAAACTTATTCGGGGTATGAAGAAGCGGGAGTGCACCACATGGAGGAGAACCCTACTCGCCTTTGTATGCCAAGTCACTGGACCGGCGAAACGGATTCTCCCGAGGTTGAGCTTTCAAAGCGGGATCGTTCCAACGCGCCCACGCCTTACTGCTTATTCAGGGGCGGGCGAAAGCGCCTATGGGACCATTCGACATTCATAGCCTTTCAATCCTATTGCAAGACTGGAATATGAAACGAAAGTCATCCTGAAATATGCTAGGAGCTTCTTCCCCACATATCCTAACCGGGCATTTTACTATTTGGTCGAGCGGAAAGCCGATTCGTTGGGCGGAATAAGCAGAGGAAAGAAAGAGAACACTTACTTACTCTTACTGCTGATTTCATTCAAAAGCAAAGGAAGAAAGCTACTAGACCAAAGCAAACAGCAAGCTGAAAAACGCTAGCTTTAACTTGAAATTGCGAAAAGAAAGAACAACTATGTAAGTAAACCTTAGCTAGTCCGTAGGTCCGTTAAGGAAATGGAACGAAGCGACTTTACTAAACAAGCGAGAAAAGCCCTATATATTCTATTAGTAAAGCGCTAACGAGCAGAAATCCGGCCCTTCGAGTGCAACCGAACTTGGTGATATAGTGAAGGGAAATTCCGGGAGCAACCCTAGTGGTGACATGAGGAGAATCATTTTTGAACTTCTTGCTTTTTCCTAACAGTTTAGTGGACCCTTCCCGTTGGCTCCCTGAAGGAGATGCGGGATTTAGTCGAGTGGCTTCCTGATTGCAATTCCCTTTTATATGCACTGCTCGTTCTGGATGAAGATAAATCTTTCTAGGTTTCTTCCCCACTGGAGAGGTATTGACTGTATTCCGAGATGTCGGAATGGTACCCGTGAGTACTGACTGTTGTAGCATTGGAGTAATGAACTGAGTTCCTGGGGTGCCCTGTGCTGCTACTAAAGTGTTCATAAGGAGCATCATTTCCTTCATCTGTACTTTTATCTGCTCTATGTTTCCGGCCACTGGGTTTGTTTACTAGAGCTTCTTCCGCTGGCTTTCCTCCTGTTGAGGCTATCATAGCAACCTCTGGTAAATCCTCCCCTTTTTTGATCTTGAGCCGAACTCGGGTTCCTGGCGGTGTGATGAGCTGAGAAGGATCTAATATTCTGCCTTTGCTACTGATCTTGTTGCTGGAGAGTCCGATGTCATTGCTATTCCCATTTGGGTTGCTTCCTTGGTCAGTCTCGAAATTCAGGAGCTCTTGATCGAGGAGGTCCTGGACCTTATGCCTCAATCTGAAGCATCTGTCAGTCCAGTGTCCTGGGCTTCCCATGTTATAATCACAGCGGGCATTGGGATCAAATCCTTTTGGAGGGGGATCAGTTACAGGTTTTGGAGGAACCGTAGTGACCAGGTTTGTTGCAATGAGTTGAGGAAGTAACTGGGATAATGGCATCGGCACAGGGTCAAATCTCCTCTTCCCCTTCTGTTCAATCCCCGTGGTGAACACAACACTAGAAGAGTCAGCAATCGGGTCTTTCGTGGAAACCCCTGCCTGAATGAACACTGCTATCTCGCCTTCTGATCTTTCTTAAGAGATTTTCCTAATTTCTTTCCTACTTCTGTCTATTCGCTTCTACCGGGAGGATTTCCCTGATTGGCTCTCTTGCCTGGAATGACGACTTCCCTCAGTCCCGTCCCTACTTCTTCTCATGCCACTAATGGATTTCCACTTCTGAACTCCCACGTATTCAATCGATTCTGTTTCATGGCTCGCAGGTCGGAGAGAGTCCACTTCTTCCATTGATTGGGACTTGACTACTTCAGGTGGATCCGATCCTCTTCTTTCGGGTGGATCCCTTTTTATTGATTGCAGCTCGTGAGCAAACTACCTATCTATATTACCATTCTAACCTATCTTTGCTGAACCGTTGTAATATTCCATATTACCCTAGCTCACAGGTTATCCTTCTATGATACATTGGATTTATTGGATTCGAAGTTCGGTTCGACTGAGCGAGCTGTCTTTTCACTTGGGCTGAGAAGAAAAAGAAAGCTTAATAGAGATTCTCCTCTTCGGATGGAGTAAGAGGCTCCTACTACAATATTACATATTGCCTACTTTACGGGTTACGGGTGAGCTACGAGCAGGCTTGATACCACTCCTTCGGACTCCAGCGCTTAGAAGAATCCTTATTTTTCTCTTATTACATAGATCCTTCCTTGGAGCAACAAGCTAATTCCCTTACTAAAGAAAGAACTAAGACTTAAAAATAATATTATACCAACGCTTCCCTTTTTCTTTGTAAGTAAACTTCCATCTTCTAAAGGGAGAGTAAACTCACCTTAGCAGTTTGATTATCCATTTGATTCCCCTGAGATTGAAGTTGCTACAGTACCTGTCTTTGAAGAATGCTGCGAACCCGGCCTAAACGCTTCCTGAGACTCAACCCTACTTCGTCTTCGCCCTCCAGCCTTTCCTGTAGTGGATTCAGCTCATATTATAAATTCTTACTTCACGAGAGAGATACTCACTATTGAAGGGTATACCCACGGGAGAGATACCGAAACTAGAAGCTTTGTTGCACCGCGCTCATTGACTTTCTATCAGAGGGGTTGACGTTCAGTGCCGTAGGTCAGAAAAGGAATGAGAGATGAGAAGGTGGGTTGCGTATATAAGCCCCATTTGACGGTCTTTCTTTGGTCGAGTAGTCAACTACCTCTTTGCCCAAGGATTGCGAATATGCTTGACTGAGATTCCAAGCAAGCTACCTGGGCCTAAAAGACTGCTTCTTGAGCACATGAATATTCAATTGCTCCCGAGCCTTCGAGAAAGCCCATCCTCTTTCAATGCCATCTGACCCATCTGTTCAACCCCCACTTCCGGATATTCTAATTCTGTATTTCCGCCTGGCCTATCCCATTCCCTTCTGAAATAGATCTTTAGTCCCTTGCAAGCTTTGAATCAATCTAACTATCCTCGGGCAACCTTTGAGTAGACCACAGGCGGGTACTGTCGGATAGAAGCCAGCTAGAACACAATCTTTCTCCTGTCGGATAGAAGCTTTTCAAAGGATTCAGGCACGACTCCAATGCTTATGGAACGAACTACGACTTGCATTGATCCTTTCTTATGAAATGGAAGATCAGGGCTTATTCTCTCCTTGCTGTAGAAATGGAGATTTTCTTTCTCGTACTCGCTTTCCGAAACCGTACTTGAGACTCTTTCTCGCCCCGCCTAACATCTCTCATTCCTTTTCACACCCCTTTAGCGGCTTCACCTTTCTAATTACGTATTTTATTAGAAATGTGTCTTCTTTCTTGCTCTTCGCCGCCTACATCGACGGAACTTCTGAACTAAAGTCCAGATCTGCTTTGTCGCGTTCCTCCCCTTCTCCTTCGCTGACTAGACTTGTGCCCACTCCACTGTCGATGAAGAATGCTTTTCGGGCGTAGAAGCTTTCCTTAACTAAAGCATTCCCTTTCCCGCTTGACTGGAGCATTTAATTTCTTTACTTGACCGGACCAATTCATATATAATTTATATTGAGAAGGATTCGCAATTGCATCACCCATTGTCTAATTAGTTTCGTAGCTTATTGGATTGGATCAAATTCATTAAGTTACACGGAATATGGCAGCCGTAGATAAGCAAGCTGGGGTTGACCACATCTGTCGAAGTAAAGAAGACAGTCAATCCCAATCGATGAGAACGAAGTATTTGATTCTTCGACAAGACGGGGGATCTAGTAGCTGCTTAATCTATGTCAGTAGGTCTCGATACCTTATTTTCAGGTAAAGCCCATCGGCTTAGGAGGACTCTCAATGGAAAGGGGGCCGCTTCCCGCTAGAAAGAAAGCTCGTTCTCGTGCTGCCCTTCTCATCCGTACCATCATCTCTCCTCACCTCAAACTCGGATGTCTTCGAAAGTGCACTGAACATTGCCTCTACCCCAGAGAAGATAGAGTGACCTTCCAGTAAGCTCTCGTTCGCTAGTCCACCGCGCCCCTACTATCTATCTATTAAGGGTGTCACCCAGAAAAGCTTTTACCGGGGTCAGAGTCCACTCTATCATAGGCCTTAGCCATATCAAATGTGCTCGGACTTGTTTAGTCATAAGTCAGTATAATAGGCCGTTGCGGGAAGAGGTGTTGAGACGTTTTATTTTTCCTAAGCAAAGATCGATGCTCCTGCAATCACAAGCAAGTCACTCTCTCGACAAAACAGAAAGCCAAAGCTGCAAGCCGGGAATGATTGACTTAATAAATACAAACTAAAACGTAGCTAGCATCGCTTGGCTCTGACTGAGTGGAAATACGAGGAAGCAGGCAAGCAAGTAGCCCTGTCCTAGAAAACTACGTCGAGGGAAAGATTAAGAGAAAATGAAAGTTAAGAGATAGATAGGCAACTGGAATTACGCACATACCTTTACTACAGCAAGCTCTATAATTCTAATTCCCTTTCTCCTTGGATGAACTGCATTGCTCATATTGACCCCAAGAAAGGGTGTAGGTACAGCTAGTCTCTCCACCGAAAGAGTCGCCACTAATCTATTACCTTAGCAAGAAAGAACAAAGAAAGGAATGGAAACACATGCACTTTGACTTTCAAGAAGAAAGACAGAACCAATCTTTCTTGTAGTGCTGAGACTCTTGAGTAGATAGGTGCTCTACTCTATGCCAGCCCCAGTCAAATGAACCCAGTAAGTAATAGAAGTCAGTCATCAATAAGAGTCTTGTATTGAGGTATAAATTGTAAGAGAAAAGATGAAGGAATGAACCTGGGTGAGACAAGGCCAAGATGTGAATAAGAGATGAGCCAATTAAGCAAGCTCATTATGAAGAAAGCTCTACATCGGAAATGATAATAATGTTAAGATGGATGAGTGGAGTGACTAGGAGAGAGAAGGGCTCTCATTAGTGCCCTTACTTTAGATAAATGGAATTAAACATATAAAGTAGTATATCCAGAGCCATACAGAATAGTCAAAAGGAAAGGGTCTACCCTTTTTTAGAACTTTCATACTATGCAATTAGCTACTTTTGCTATTGTGGAGGATAGAAACTGACTGACAATGTGATCATGATACGCTGTAGGTGGAAGTCAGAGCAAATTCCGCCCCTAAGCCATTGATCGCATAATACATCAAGAGCTAAACTTGATGCAAGACTGAAGGAGGTACTAAACTTAATTAACATGCCTAAATGGGAGGGCTAGCCTTATGAAATTCCTTGATCAAGAAGAAAGGGAAGGAACACGGGCATATTCACGTCTGGAGATGCGAATCCAGCAAGAAAACTACTGCTGCAATCAAAGGGCTGCCATTAATTAGTCTAACGCACAACGGCTTTACTCAATCCATTGCTTGTTCGTTAGTCCTTATGCACAAATGCGCACAGGAAGGAAATGAAGCTACATCCTAATAGCAGGAAAGAGATTCTATTACCAGTAATTGTCTAGCTACACGTACACGGTCTTCCATCTGCGCCTTCGCTTCGCTTGATGGATTTATGAGTCTTTACGAACTAACTCACCGAGGGATTGAACTTCCATCGTAGTAACCGTAGTTGGGCTCCGAAAGAAGGTTCTGAAAGAATTGTAGGTGAACATCAATAGGGAAAGCAAGAAGCCTGAGAGAGCTTCCAGGCGGAAGTACCTAAGGGCAATCACTCAGAGAACAAATCACACTATTAAAAGCACTAACAGCAGCAGCGGAAAGTTGCCTTGGTTGAGGCACTCTCAGATGGGCTTCTCCCCTAGCTTGAGGAAGAAAGAAGGGGGTGAGGAAAACAAGAGCCTCAAAGAAGGGCATCCCATTGACTCCTTTAGGATAATTGGTTGCAGATGTTGAGACACCAGGTTCAAAGATGGAGGCTAAGACTTCTCACTCTTTATCCTCATTGGACTGAAGGAATACGCTGCTAAGGATGTCTGTCAAAAGAGTCCTCGCTACTCTTTGATCTATCTCCTCAGCTCTTCGATAGAAGCAATATTGGATTACAGGAACTACAGCCAACTAGTAGACGTTACGCTCCTCCCTCTTGCCAGGAGGCACTTCGATGCACTCTCCTTCAGGTAGGATTATTTTATAAACATTGAGGAGGTAAGAGCCCTATCAACCATACATTTCGCATACTAGTGAAAACTAGAAGCTTAAACTCCTTACTCAACTACAAATACAGTAAGGAAAGGGGGGGCAACGATCGATCTTGTTTGACTGAGGTGCTCACTGGGTCTTTCAGATTTGTAGCTTCTTTCCCGTCTTGGTCCGTGTCGAAGAGAAATATGGAACCCATCAATGCCCGACCCTAGACTTGAATGAAGCAGCCCGGCTTGGAGCCCTATTTTGGTTATGGGTATCGTGTAGATCCAGCCAAATCCCATATTAGAGACATTGGGGCACCTGCACCTTTATATTAACAAAAAAGATAGGGACCGACCCTTCTCTTCTATCTATACGTGGGATACATTCCCTCTTATCCGGTTAGGGCTTCTTCCCAAGAAATGAACAAGCATCGAAGGCCATTAAAAGCCATGGTACTGAGACCCACCGCTCACCCAACTCACAGTGCGTGGTCGAATTCCTAGGGCGGGCCACACCACACTATAGAATGAAGAATGAAAATTGCTAGCCTTTATTATTTCACATTCCACGGGATTCTCCTTCTGCATTTTTTCCGAGGCTTCTTTCTCTAAGAGCGCATGCCGAATGGGCCCAATTATGCACCTGGCTGCCTTATTGCAAAACCCATCAATCCCCGGAGGTTGGTATACGAAATACAAAGAAAGGCGGAATTTGCAGCATTCAAGTTATTGAAGAAAGTCTTTCCTATAAGAAAGAGGGGGCATTCCGTATTAATTAGATAGAATGAGGGAAGCCTACTTTGATCTTGTTCTAAAGTGCGCCCATTAGTACTACTATAAGAGCCAGGCCAAACAACAGGCTTCTTATATAAATAGAAAGCCCTTTCCCTATCTGCCTTATTTATCCGCACCTATCTACTCTTTTCTTTGGAATGGAAGGTTCGGCTATTCAAATCGTAAGCATAGATTTGGAAATAGATAAGTGGAAGGGTTATTTTGTTCTATAAACCTCGCAGAAGCGGGAGAGCGATCAACCAATTGTTGGGTTCCTGTGCCCTAGTTTATTCATGTGGTTGGGTTAGGCGTATCCGAAACGTAGGTATTACTCTCTTTCTTAACCTGGCCTTACCTTTCGGAAATGTAGACGGGTAAAGCGGATGGAAAGTCTCTCATAGCTACATAGAGATCGAGCTTGGAGGCCAGTCTAGCAGGTGATTTGATCGGGCGCCCACGGAGGCTGCGAAGGGGAATCGGTTCTACTTGAAACGGGGACGATCATCCCAATGGTCACTCATATGGTACTATATGTAGGAGATATTCTGAAAGATCTCATAAGGAGAAGGGAACGACCCCCTTCGATCCTGCCTGCAAAATTGGGGAAGATAGATAAAGGGGAGCTGGCTTGACCAATAGGTACTTCTTCGCTCTAATCTAAATGGAGATAGGGCTTGATGAATCGAGGAGATGGAAACTTCCAAGCAACTTTATGGCGATTTGCAAAGATCGACTCCTACTGTGCCCAACAGCGCTTAAAAACAAGCAAACATTTAACATCTTTTTCAGAGAGGGTGACCGGTTTAATCCCTTCATCGGGAATATATATGAGCTCTCCGATTAGCAGACTCTGAAGAATGAGAAGGAACCACGGCTGCTGCTTCTTTAAATAAAAAAGTTTTGGATCATCAATATCGTTCTTGATGCTAAAATCTCCCTCTATAGGTGTCGAGGGGCTTTACGGCTTCTTCATTCCTAGCCGAACGTTTAGTATAGTATTTGACCCAGCCTAGTTCTGGAATCGGAATGTTTTATAGATATGCTTTCAAAAAAGCAAGGAGTTCACAAGCTATTGATCTACTATATAAGCAGAAAGGGGTGATTAAAAAGCAGCTCGAGACCTCATGGACATAGAGCCTTCCTCTCCCGTTGCTGTTCGGGCTCGGCCGTTAAAGGACGTACCCAAATAGAGCCGTTTAGGCGATGGAATCCTTTATCATGTTTGCCTATCTGACATGACTAACGTTGGTTTTTCTTTCTCAAATAGGGCCACTGGATGCGTTTGGGGATAGGAGGAGATTGACCAAATCGGAATGCGCACCTTCTTCATACTGTAAATTATCATGCGTACTTCCCTCCAATGCCTCAGTTTAGGCTATGACTGATTGATGAGCCTTCTATCTCCTTCGGTCAAGCAAGGCTGAATGAATCAAGGGACGAACAACTTATAGGCTTTCTGCCTTCTCTTCTAGCGCATTCGATTCCCTATAGGTTATAGGTCTAGGTCTATGCAAAGAGAACTGGGCTAACTTGACTTGCTCTGCTCCCATCCACTGATGTAAAGATTGGGCGTGGGAGAGGTGAATTTGACGAAAGAACCTTTCCATGCGATCCTCTTCTGAGGTAAAAAACTCACACTGCTACCGATCCGGAAAAAGCCAGGTCTGCTATCCAAGCTTCTTCTTCCGGTCCACTGGCACTCTTTCTTTGATAAATAAAAAACTAGCTCCGACTCCTCTTCTTCCTATTGAGTCGGGTGATTGAACTCCGAAATCATTGAACCGGAGAATCACGATGGAATATCCCTTTTTTTTCGTGCGCTGGGGGAAATGTCCTCTCTTAAGTAGCCGTTCTGGTTGTTAAGTCGTGACATACTCATTTACAATCTTTTTGCGGATAAGGAATCGTTGATACGTAGGAGTTTTGAACCAACACTCCTACCTGAGGGTAAGGTTCCAGTAGTTGTGCCCGAATCATCTTTTAAGGCATACCGGCCTACTGAACGAGGTGATAAAGGTGTCGACAATTAGGTTATCTTTCTTTCTATAGAAAGGACAGGCGATGCCACAAAGAAACCCCGAATCAGGAGCCGAAAGTCGCCCCAGATCCAGATAGGGGTTCAAATCCAATTCGTGAGATGGCAGCTTCAGCTATTCCAGTAATGGAATAGGGTAAGAGGCGCCCATTCCCGAGCATTGGAATGATTTTGTTAATCAGTCTGTCGCCATATGTTAAATTCGACTTATGAGAACTTGCTTCTGTTCGTTTGCCTGGACGACGTTCGTTGTTAAAAGTAGTGGTTACCTTTTTCAGTTTAAAAATGAAGGAGTGAATCATGGTGTTTTGTTTTAATAATGATTTAGGAAAAGACTTAAAATAATTAAGGAAGAGTTCGTCTTCTTTCTCAGAAGAACTCATTAGACTTTAGTTTGACCGCCTTGAATATTTGAAACCAACCAACTAAGAAAGACATGGTACTTTTGGGCATTGCTTGAGCTAAGTCAAGCTTGGACTTAAGTAAAGACTTGTTACCCAGCAAGAAAACGGCCTAGCTAACGCGCAACGGCTTTCGCGAAAGCGCGCTCAGTCCGTTGCTTGTTCTCTTTATATACGATACGTAATTTCGGGGTTGGTAGTTAGCTGCGCAGCAACCAATCCACCTAACGGGAATCAATCAATCCCAGACTCTTGACGAGCCTCGTGATTAAACGAAGAGATTACTCCATCATGCGAACCAAACCCAGGGTTTAGACTCCATCTTTATATACGCAACCTCTGAGAAAGAGAAACAAGGAAGATCCGTGTCACACTAGGAATCAGCCGCCAAGAAAGGGAGAGAAGAAGCGCGTGATTCCCTGACCAAGCAAGGGGGGTTACGCCTAGAAGAAAGAAAGAAGAGAGAAAGTTTCTTCTCTTAGGGAATTATTGAAGTCTGATAGTAGTGGTACATAACGTCCTTACCAGATGCTATGTACAGAGGTATACGCCTATCTTCTATGCGGGTCTTTCCTCCGCTGTTAGTCGCTTAGTGCTACTTCCCTCATCCGAAGGCATCGTAACATATGTATCAACGATTTCATAAAAGGAGAGAGCGAAGCAGGCTACCTGACCAAAACAAACAGAGCTTGCTTCCCTAACCAGAAAGAAGATCAAGGCAGGCGTATACAGCTTTGCATCAACGGGAAGAACGACACACCATAATCTCGCTTTAACAGGACAGTTAGTCCTGCCTTGCTTTAATAGGACTCATAATAACGAAAAAGGCTTTTGAGCCATACAATCGACTCACTAGGACTGAAGGCACTACAGCGGGCTTGACGAGGAAGAGCCGCACCTATTGATTGGTTTTTGTCTCACTGTACGGGACCAGTCTACAAATATGGAGATGTACAAGCATTGGGAAAATAAGAATCCTTGGTCGATAGAGAGCCGTTAGCTAGCAGCCGAAGACGAAGGAACAGACCAGTAAGTGTGGAGATGAGCCTGCTAGACGCAGAGCTGGATCTGCTATATGCGGTAGTTCTTCCTTCCGAAACGCCTTGCCTAGTCTAGTCCACGTACAGAAGCGTGGGAATCTTCCGGGCTTGCTTTAGAGTACGAAGAGACTTTTTCGGTGTGAGCTGACTAAAGCTTAGCCTTAGTGCCTTATTTACGAGACTTCTATTGACCATCCTGCCTCGCCCTCATAGCAGGGCTGGAATTGGGCATGCCGAGAGAGCAGCCGCTGACAGCGGTAGACCTATGCATATAGAGTCCTCACCCTGCAAGGTAGAAGCCGTAGTGAAAGGGTCATCCAAAAGCGACTACGGCTGGGCTTACTTTTTTTTGAAAGAGATACCACACTTGGGAATAGAACAACTGCAGAGAAAGGTGAGTTCAGGGTGGTTAAATGCTCTGTAGAGTCACTACGCTAGCACATAAGATTGACAAGAGAGAGAAACTCTCTTCCCAGGCATTGAGGGGGAGGAAGGCTAGACTAGATGGAGGACAGGTGGAATATTTAGGCTCCACCACAGTAGCGAGTTTGGGATTCGGCTCAACTTGACACTCGAGTATGGTCTTGTCAGAGCCTCGAGAAAGGACATGGCGCCTCCCTGGGCGTACAGGAAATAGAGTACTTATTATAAGATAAAATATCATCTTGAAAAGAAAGGCAGATTTGCATAAGAGCTTGGACTCCGGAAAGTCAGATCCAGGATTCTCTTTCTGGATGAGATTGAGCCCACAAACCACAAACAATGGAGGCGCTTACTTATGATATGGATTCTTACGAATCTCGTCCCTATATTCTTTGCTTTATAGGCCGCCTATCTGGATTCGAAGATAGACTGAATTACCGCCCATGGATCCTGCGCGCTCGAGAATGGGGGTTGTTTCCTGTTGACACTGAAAGGCGGCTCAGTTGAGTGGCAAACCGGCTGAGAGGGCCACGAAGCGCCTAACGACTTGAACTTGAGGATCACAACGAACTATATGGTGGATGCGCGTCGTGGGCTCTTTTACCTATAACTAGAAATTTCATAAGAGAAGAAAAAGAATCTGACGCCTAAAATTCCCATGTCTTTCTTGGTTGGTAAACCCAACCGGCGATTTCCGACAAGTCTTTCTTCATTTTTTTTTGGGGGGGCAGAATTAGAATAAATTGAATCTATTTTATGAAGATATGGGAGGGCATCAAAGCATGTTTTAAGCGAAACTCGTCCAAGAAATAAGAAAGGTCTAAATATTCTAATGAAAAGGTATCTAAAGTACCAAAAGAAAAAATGATGGAGCGCATTGCTCACGTAGTCAAAGGCGCAAAAGAGGAACAAGAAAAAAAAGGTCGCGATGAGGGCTATCAAGTAGGGTGGGTGGGATCACGATCGACTAAAAGGAAAGTAGCCCAGAGATATTGGTTCAAATCCAATTCGTGAGATAGCAGTGATCTTTAGCTGGTCATGGCCCATAATAAACGCAACAAGGCAAGGGAAGGATAAAAAAAAAAGAAACTCGCACAGATGATGGGAATGCAAGCAAAGGCAATTGACCCATACGTGAAAGAAAGAAAAGCCTGGAAAGATGAGTGACTCAGTAAATACAAGAACAGGAAAGGAAAGCCTTAACGCCCTTGCTGGGCTACTCGGATACCATTTGAACTGTGGCTGGGCCGTATGAGGCCTCTCAACCCGTATCTACGTGCGCATCTCACAAGGATGCTGCGTGAGGCTTATAAGCCTAAGGACTTGGTCGTGGCTCCAGACTCGGTCTATATGTCCCCCTTGCCCTATTCATGTTTTCAGCTTTACCGGTATTACTTAAGCTTTGGCCCTTCGTGTAGCCTCTTTACACTTAGAAGCCCCTACATTCAAAGCCCTCTTCTTGCCTGAATGTTCACCCGCTTGTCCGGTTCCCCTGCCTTCACCAGCTGGACTTATGACCCGCCTGCTATAAAAAGCTTCCCGTACAGCGCCTCTTTTCTGACCTCCTAGCGAGTGACAAAAGCGTCTCCCGGCGGTTGCAAAGATCCTGTGCCGGTCAAGGTTCCCAGGATCGTCGCCTCGCGTTTCAGTTTGGTGCAGTCAAGCTGGGTTCTCACAGGGCTGTCGGACAGTTAGGACGGGCAGACCTCTAATCGTTGGATCCGGTAAACAAGGTAGTCCCAGGTACGCTTGGGACTGGATTGAATCCTTTTATCCTATTCTTACAAGAAAGAAGGAAACCTAATGAATGCGGGGTTTCGGTTATTACACTTCTGTAGATAGGCAACCGAAAAGCCGCTCCATACTGCCGGTCCGAAGAAAGCGGGGAATGCAAAAACTCTCCCCTAATGACTAAAGAGAATCTTTCTGTCTGGAAACCCGCACATAGGGAAGAATGTACGAGAACAATGACTTATTCAATGCCTGAAGTTGGAGAAGCTTTTAAAGACGCAGTAGACGCAACAAGATAAAGAGCTCTAGTCACAGCTAAAAGTCGAAGTGTAGGATGTTGAAGGAAGGAGTGGTAACTAAGAAAGCTGTGCCAAAGTCCCCTAGAGAAGGAGCAAAAAGAGAAAGATGGCTCGAAGCGGGCTTGGCGAGAGAGACTTTCCAATAAAAAATAAAAGCAGTCTTATTATTGTATCGGCCTTGTAAGGAGGATTAGGGAGATCATAGCTAAATAAGTCGTAGGTGAAGAGAGATAGAAGGATCGGTGACGGACAAGACCCCTACGCTCGCTAATGAGTAGCCCATCCTCATCATTATAACCTTCCCTTTCCCATGGCATACATTATGGATATGGAGCTTTGGGTGGTGCATTAATAACTTCATGATCGAAGGAATAAGCTTTTCCACTTCATAAAACTCAAAGAAGGGCTTTCGGAAAAGAAGGTGTAGGCGGAATAAGCTGTGAGACTGGAGCTAGTGGCATAGATTGACTATTCATCTTTCTCGCACAGCCGGGAGTGAGTGCACCTCGCCCGCGGTGCACTCTCCCCCTTTCAGTTCTAATCTCGTGAAATTACTCAAACATAGAAAATATATACCTGGAATTTTTTTTTGCAGTACAAAAGCTCAGACACTATCTCCTGGAACATCCCGTTCGGCTCATATCGAAAGCAGATCAGCTCAAGTATTTACTCTCGAGCCTTTCTTAAAGGATAAGTACCAAGAGGTTATGGATTATCCAAATGGTCCATGATGTTTCCCTAATGTTGTAAGGCAAAGGACAAGCGTTGGCTGATTTCTTGGCAGCTCATCCAGCCTCAGATGACACTTCTTTGTCAGATGATCTACCTGATGAAGAAGTTTTATATGCTAAAGTTAAGTTCCCATGGGAGATGTACTTCGATGGTTCACTCAGGAGCGGGGGCAGGGATTGTCTTCATGACCCCAGAAAGGTCAATGATCCCTTACTCGTTCACACTGACTTCAGCTGCTTCAAACAACGCTGCTGAATAGGAAGCCCTAATCATAGGATTGGGTATAGCTTTGGAGATGAAGATTGATCCTCTTACAGTGTATGGCGATTGATTCTCAACTGATCGTTAATCAACTGAAAGGCACTATTAAGAAAGAGGTCTCTCGAGCCTTATTTCATCAAGGCACGCAAGCTCCTAAGTAAATTCCTCGAAGTAAATGTCGAGCATGTTCCACGGTCACAGAATCATTATGCCGATGCGCTGGCAAGTTTAGCGGCAGCCTTGGCTCTTGGTCCAAACCACCATGCCACTAACAGCCTGATATAATACATTCTAATCTAGCCTTATCTCTTCTAACCTGTAGGAAGCCTGGGAAGACATTAAAAGAAAGCCATGGAAGCCGTTACGCTCCTCCCGGAGGGACATCGCTGCACTCCACTTTAGGAACTGAAAGTGAGTTAAAGAGGGTCAAGGGGAGTCATAACAATAATCTTTCTCTTGCTCCTACTCAGCTCTAGGCCTAGCAGCCAGATTCAGTTAGCTACTTAACTCAGTAAGCAAGCTACCTAGCTTTTCTAACCCTACAGGCAAGCTAGCTACAAAGACATTGAATCACTTGCTTGGGGGGAGCCCACAAAGAACCATGCCACTAAGGAAAGAGAAGGAGAGATCTAACCTATTCTAAGATATCCTATCTTGCTATAACCCTTAGAGAACTAGAATAGATACAGTAAGGAAGCGATAGCTAGCTCGACCGGCAGGGAGAGGAAGAGATGGCCACATACTAAAAGAAGTGGATATATTATCTCCTACATTCCCCTAGCTACCGGCAAAAAGCTAGCTCCATCTAATGGGTGCTAATTCAACATATCTTGCTCTAAACCTCCAGTCAAGTAGCGACATGTTTCCGACTGCCAAGAACCAACAAGACTCATCCAGTCTTTTCTTTCCTTGCTTATCTGTCCTTGCTTTCCAAACCATCTAGCTACTAAGATAGGAAGGGTTCAAAGTCAGCTAGGTTGCAGCTCTTGCTCTATCCTAGGGCTCAGACTCAGGAGATATGGAATATCAACAACAAGCAGAGATTGGCTACTTCATGCCCCGATGAGAAAGAGCTAATTAGGGCTAATTCATTCCATATTCTTATAAACCTATAGAGGACGATGGAAGACAACTAATAATACAAAAAGATGATAGTCCGATAGATAGATGCAATTGAAGAAAGAGTAGGAAAGGTATTTTGCTAATTCATATAAGAAAACAGGAGGGTCTTACTACAATACCTAGACACAATACATATACTACAACTAGAGGAGAAGCGTTCTACCTAACTCTTTATCCTCATTGGACTGAAGGATTTCGCAAAAGAGGAGCTAACCCTACTCATGCTAGCTCCCTATTCCAAGCCTTACTACATGAGGTAGCTTGCTTACTCTTCTCTTGCCTGAGAGTGAGAGATCTTATTTGATATTAGGCATTCGAGCTTGCTCTATCCGACGCTTACCGACAAGAGAGAGAGAAAGAGCTCTTAGTCGCTCGTCGCTTACCGACAACATGAGCTCCAGAACCACAAGGATTATCCTCAAGCCAGTTCATAAGATTCGGGGGGAGATAATTAATCCAAGAGCTTGTTGACTGTGCTGATTTAAGCCTTTTTTTTTATTCTTTTTTCAGGGGCCAAGTGCTGGACGTCTATAGCCTGGCTCCAGAGTGTCCTGAGCGTCATCAGGTTAACTGAAAACCCACAGGGTCAATCAAGCTGGATGCGGTTAACTTTTGCACCATCACTTGTGCCTGTGACATACAGGGGCCTGTTGTGCTCTGTAGTCCCCTGTAGTTGATCTATTTCGCAGAAAGTGAATACATGAGAAAGACTAGAGACCCAGCTGGTAAATGATGGCCGGGTTTACTTGCTTGGAGAAGGTTTCAATTGACTACATGAGGAAATTGAATGCCCAAAACCCTCACACGCCTTACACCTTGTAGGAGTCCACTCAAATTCAGCGTGAATGGTAATCCAATTCCCATCCGCACACTCATCGGATTCTTTTATTGGATGCAGTAAACGAAACTTATCAACATGCTAGGCGACCGCACTAGCTATATAACTCAGACCGGTAGAAGTTAAAAACTCTAGGGGAACATGAAAGAGTATAACCCGTCTTCCACTCTTCTTTCTTTTGATTTGACTTCTTTCCGCATCGGGGCGAAACGGATAATTTGATAGAATCCCGTCAATCTTTCGAAAGGGAAGTGCATGGGAGTGGGATGGAACTGGCGATGCACCGAATCTTTCAGAAGAGAGGACGCAGAAGGGCAGATCTGGGAATCCGTATGGAATCCAATCCAGTGAAGGAGGTCAAGAGAAGAGGGCTAGTGATCATCCTATCTCTGAAGTAGTCGGCTTTTTTTCAACGAATTTCTTCATTCTTTCAGCCCTTCTATTGTATTGAATCTACTCTGATCTGGATTCCATTCTCGTCTTTGCAAGCGGAAGGAAAGATCTCGAATTCTGAACTTGATGAACTGCTTTCGCCCCCTTACCTGTGTATCCCGGCTACCCTGCATCAGGACTACCAGCACCGCCAGCTGCAGAAGGAATTTGAGTAGCAGTAGCGGATCGAGATGCAGTCCCTCTTCAAGAGCTCTTACGCTAAAGGGTGTTTTCTAAGTAGCCAAGGAAGGGAGTAAGAAGGGGTCAACCAACCATGAATAGGGTTTTCTCGTCGTACTGACACCTCGCTGGTACCGAGGACAAAGGCGTGCTGAAAGAAACAAATGGCTTTCCGGAACCCTCTTCTAGCCATGGAGAGTGCCCTGTAAGCCAGTAATTGGAATACTTTTTCTAGGGCCAGTTAGAGATTTTCTTTCTAGTTAGATCAGTTCTGGAAGTGAGCAAGCAAGCTAGACACGAAAACTAAGGATAGACGCACTGGGATAGCAAGCAAGTTTGTTGAAAGAGGGGCAGATCACTCCTAAAAGCAGCCTATACGATACCACCATTTTGCCAAGAGGATCGGTAACGATGAACATTTGTTCCCATCAAATGAAACTTCCTTCCTGCTTAAGGCACTAGTTCGGATGGAAACCCTGCTCAGGCGGGTGGCCTAGCTAACAAAGCTATCCCTCAGAATCATAAATAGCAGCATTCCTTTCTTTTCTTGCCTTTGAGTTGATTACCGCCCTTTTTTATTCTTGCTTTTGTGGCGTGCTTTCGCACATAAGATAAAAGGTTGCTTTTAGCTGAAAAGATTGAGCCGCCCCCTACCCTAAGTCATTGCATTGATAAAGATGAGTGCCCTGGTTCCTAGCCTTGGATGTCTTGCTTTGAATAAAACTAGTTGATGAACCAAGCACTGGAGGAGACTTTACTTCTGATCCTAGTTTTATTTTCTATGGCTATGAACGGTAGAGGAATAAAGAGACTAAAGAGAGTATCCTTTTGCTCCCCCTCTCCCTTAAAGCGGAGTTCCGTCTAATAATAAACAGTATGGGCTCCGATCGAGATATGCCTTCTCGGACAAAGGAACCTAAGAAACTACTATGTTCAAGCCCTCCTCGGTGGGGGTAGCTGTTGAAGTGACTGATTCTGAAAGAGAACCCTAAAAAGGGAAGGGCGCAGATCGACCAGTTGGCAGAGAATTGGTAGGAAAGGGCTGCAGCCGGGGGAATTTTAGTACTTTTGGCTGGTTCTTTTTAGTGCCCACAACTATTCTCAAGATAGAATGTATCAGGCAGGAGCATGTTGTTCGCTGTTTGCATCTCTTGTTCGAATGCCAGTGAGGCCTTCTAATACCCCTCGTGATGAATCCAAAACGGATTAGAAATATCTACGTCTATCAAAGCGAGTTCAGTTTTATTTCGAATTTCTGAATAGTATACCCGCATTTCGGCTAAATAGCTAGAGGAATACCAGTTGCGGGGTCTACCCCTGGTGTTAGAGCACCCACTAGCGCCACGGAACCCCCTCTTCTGCTGCTGTCTGTGAAGAAAGAGGCTAAGCCAAACAGATCCTAGGTAGCTGGATTTGATTGTATTGCTATTCCATTGCCTTTTAAGCTATTGTTTTGGACTTTCTGTGTCTGACTCATAACAATCTTAAACTAAAGATTTAAAGCCCCTGGCTGGTCTCTGATCGAATCCATCTTTCTATTGATCGAATGAGTAACCTACCACTATCAAACACCTCCTTTCCTCAGGTCAAAAAAGGAGCTAGAAAGCTCTCATCCTTCGGAAGCGTAAAGGGAATCGGAGACAGCCAAAGGCCTTTTTCAGTTTAATGTCTTGACTCCCGTGGTAAAGCCCCTGAACGAGCTTTCTAGATAGCTTCTATGCCATTCTGTTGAAAACTAATATCCAGGAGGTAACTTAATTGGAGAATTTAGGTCTCTGCTAGCCCAGTTCTCTTGTCCCAATGATAGGGCGGAGCCAGAGAAAGCTCCCCGAAAAAGACGGATTCCGCTCTGCGGTTGATGAGGAATAGCAGTCACGACCTCGAGTTGTCTCTACTGATGTGGGTCATCGCGGTGATAGGACCGATTCTTTTATCCTTCTGCGCTACAACGAGACTCCTTCCCTCTTGGCATTCCCGATCTGGCTTTTGCATTAGTAACTCTTTAATATACGGACATTAAAGTAAGTATAACATATAATTAGTACCAAATCGTAAGACTAGGCTATATTCTAATTCACTTATTACACACTCAGCTCGGCGAACTCATCCAGAAGAGAAGAAAAAAGAGAGCGATCTACTGGCTTAGCTCGAGAAAGCACTGGCTGAGCTCTTCCTTTCGCCTAGTTCAATAATAAAATACCTCGATATTATTCATCCAACCAAAGAAAGCAAACGAAACCTGCCTACTCATATTCGGATATGTTTAGCAATCTAAAGAAAGATGCTCTTGAAAGCTCCTCTGAATACCAAAAGGTTTCCCCGTTCGGCCAAAGGCGAGGAAAGAAGGCTCCAGATAGCTAGATTCATTGTATGGCCGGGCATTTCTACACTTAGCGTTAGCGGAGGAGATGTAAAGGCATCCCATCTAAAGCTTTATGCATAGCTTTTAGCTTCTCCAGCAAAAGACTAGTATCCTATGGCAGCTCATCCCGAAGAATCAAAATAGAGGTCTGCCTTGGCATTTCACTTCCCAAAGTAAGTAGGCGAACCACTTTACGCTTTCTATTTAGAAGAAATTCCAATGCTTATACAGCTCAACGGGAGCTTCAAACCGAGGTGGGTAATTCGAAGATGCTATTGACTCAGACTTTGCATCCGCTAAATCCAATAACGGGGAAGGTTACTCACTTAGTGCAAAGCACGGAGGTTCTGGAAGAAGTGTGGTTACATACTTAAATTCCACTTTTTAACCTAAAAAAGACTTTAAAAAGGACGTTTGGGACCCGAAGCAACAAACGCCTTACCAGGGATATATTCTCAAACTAACAGCTTCAAGATAAAGGGGATGCGCTCTCGGATGAAGAACTTGAGGCAACGGCCAGAGGTAGTTGACTAGCTTGGAGATAGGCAGAGGCAGCTTGTTTACTACTTAGTGATTCCAGGGTTTGTACCCGGATTGAAAACCCCTCTCTCGAATGAAGAGGAGGGCAGCTTCGGCGGGACCTAATTCAGGAGCAAAGGTGGAAAGGGAAAGACTTACTACGTTCATGCTCCGCCCCCGTGGTTCACTCACTCTCTTTCAGCGCTTTCTTCAAGCAATGATGCGATGATAAAACGCGGAGAAATAGAAACAAAAAAACAAGCAAGACACTCTAAGAACAAACAGTCTTTGTAAGTTTCGCCTACATATAAAAAAAAGGAATAGGCATTGAAGAGAGTCAGCATAGAAAGACAATCAGAAAGAAGATAAGCATTTGGCATACACTTTTGGCAAAGAAATGTAACATCCACCCCTCCCCTTAACCACACGGTCTCGTGCATATCAAATCACTCGGGTACAGAGAGACGGAGGCGGGGAGGTAACCATTCGCTCGCCATGTGGAATTACTGTGCTTTCTTTAAGAGCCCTTTCCTTTTCGTTTCTCTCAACATAAGAAATTTCATAGGAAATAAATCAGTGACAGCCCCGTATACTATGCAAAGGCAAAAAGTACGAAGTACGAGAGGGGGCGTAGCGGGCAATTCAATTGAAGAAGAAAGATCAGATGGCAGAGAATCCGATGTGAACAAAGGTAATGAGCCAATGCGCATTGCCAGTTGATGGGAATAGTGTCTCACGTCGACTTTGAGATCTGATCTTGGGGCATTAGGATATAGTTGAAAAGGATTGATTGGCTAAGGGACCTTTAAAGAAGGAAGCATCACATTGTTCCGAATTGGGGCCTAGTGTGCACTCATAGGCTGTTGGAAGCTCTCTCCGTCGGCTCTTAGCCTTTCTTTATAAAATAAGGCGGCATATCGCTACTTCTTCCTTTCTTATTGTCTTAAGCATTTGTCCGGAAGTTCCTGCCTTCCCCCTTAGAGGGTTGGCACAAAAGCAGCAGATATTGAAACTAATAGCAAAGAAGGCTAGGCTCCTCGAACCAGATTCTATTAGATCTTCCTATACCGTAATTCGCTAATCTCGATGAAAGAGCAGGTAACTACATAAGGCAGCTTTCCCCGCTCTGTCTTCTCTACGATTTACGGGTACTTACTCGTGCACGGAATCAAACAAGAGGAGGTTGCCTGATGGGACGTCGGCCTTTGCTAAGGACTTTGCCGGGGTTGAACCCCTCTCTTCTAGTAGCCGCCCTTCCTCTCCCTCTCCCTATGGTCGAGCTAGTTTAACCTTCCTCCAAGACTTGAATCAGGAATATCTTTTCTGTACTATGCCCTGCGCCTGGTCTTTCTTCTTTATTGCCTTGGCCTTTCACCGGATCGATCCCTTCCACCATTCCTCCAACAGATGCGGATGAATTAGCTGCCGTTATTCTTTCAACATTTGCAGAGCTAACCCCTGAAGTGACTTCAGTCCCGTGTTAGAGCTAACTGCTGCTTCTTCTATAGCAAGTGCCGAGCAGGAATCACTGCTTATTCGACCGGTAATGCCGTATGCCCCTCATGCTTTGCCTTGCCAGCTTTGCTTTGCCCAAGCCCTTTGACCCCCTGCACCTATAACATAACTATATGCTTCTTTCGAGGAATTATTATCGCTTAGCGCTTGTGCTGAGGAAGTGAAAGACGGTGGAGGGGCACTAGACTGACTCGCTTTTCCGAAAGGTTTTGTCTTCGCCTCAATCCCAGTCGCATTCGATCTAGAATTCTTCTTCTTCTTCCCCAGTGATGTCACCCTCGGCGGAACTACCTTAATGGAATTCCGGCTTCGCTAAAAGCACCTGGGCTATGCCTCGAACTCTCTTAACTGGCCAGGGGGTTAACTAAGAACTATATCTTCTCCGCATCAAGGAAAAGAGCAGAGATCTTTGTTGAAGACAGCACGGCAATGCGCAATCGCTAAACAAGACCACAAAAGCTATATCACAAAGATCAGTCTAACTAATCGGCCTAAGGCTTCTAGAGACAATTCCTATCTCGCCAAACTAAAGGAAAGGAGAAGAGCCTATTCTATTTCTATTCCGAAAGATCGGATTCTATACCACTAAGCGCCATTCGAACTTCCTGGCTAACACGAGGAATGGAAGAACAGCTTATTCGTATTAAACAGATCCATCTTATCAAAGAGCATTTACCCTTGCGCTGGGTCTTTCTCGCCTTGGCCTTTTGCCTCACTCCTTGAACAAGAGTTTACAGCTGACCCAGAGCTAGCCACACCTCCGAAAGACTCCATCACTTGACACTTTTTTATTCACCACCGAAGAGCTAGTGCGCAACTAGTGCCCAATGAAGACCCAAGCAATGCATCGAGAGGTCGACCCCGTCCCAACCACCATTCCATATTACGGCAAGGGGAGGAGAACAACTTCATTACTGGTGGTGGTATCTTCACGAGGGATTGGAAAAGCGATTTCTATAACCAGATAGAAAATAAGTCTTTTAAAGAGGGCAGCAGAAGCGAAGTAGAGGAGACCGGCAACTACTTAGCTGTCAACGACGTCCGCTTTCTTACAAATCTTTATCCTTCGAGACTTCTTGAGGCGCTTTAAGAAAAGAAGCCAAGCCTCGCGAACATATATGCACCTTCTTTGAAACATAACTCATAACTCTTTTCTCTTGAACCGCTCTTGGTTAGGAACTCAAACCCTAACCCTAACTCGAACTCAATTAGCAACATTAACTCATAACTCTTTCCCTACGGGCGAAGTTACAGTCTTATTAATATTGTAGTTACCGTTATTATGAATTAGGTATTACTGTTATTTAATGATATAATAACCCTCTCCTCCAGGCCATTAGTTTTAACCACCTGCGGGTAAGCCACCTGACCTACAAAGAAAGGGCCTTAAAACAGCGGTAAATGATCTAAATAGGAATCAGTTATCTTTTAAAAAGACTGCGGTTTTCATTGAGTTTAAACTAACACTGATTTAAAGTTAGGGGAGCAGTGTAACTGCCATCAACTCCTATAACTCTTTTCCTTAAGTTTAGGTTAGTTCCCTCTTAATTAGGTATTCTGCAGAGTTCCGACCTAGAACTCCCTTATAAACTAGAAAGCTAACTCGAACTCGTAACTCAATTAATTTAAGTTACAGGTATGATAAATATAAGTTACTGTTATTAGGCACATCCTTCTTTCTTGTCCTTGTTGGGGAATCCTATATCTTTTAAGAAAAAAGAAGTTTTAAGTCCTCTCCTTTGCAGTCGAGTTACTTTATTCCTCATAGCTTCACTCTTTTCTTTTAGTTCCCTACGGGGTTAAGTTAAAGTCTTATTATTATTGATATTCCCCCTACGGGGAGGTTACCGTTATTATTATTAATAGAATTCTAATTAGTTACCAGTAAAGTATTATTAGGTATTAAAAGTCTTTTTAGTTAGGGGTGTAACTGGGGGGTCTGGGGGCACTCCCCCGGAACTAAACTAAAGGGGTTATGAGTTAGAAGAGTTATTATGAGTTATAGCAGTTTAAGAGTTATAGCAGTTAGGGAGTTATGAGTTGCTAATTGTCATTCTCTTTAGTTCCCTACGGGGTAGTTACAGGTATGATAAATATAAATCTTAGTTACCGGTATTAGAAATATAAGTAATATAAATATATTGGTAGTTACAGATATTCTTAATTTGGTGGAACTGGGGGGTCTGGCGCAGTGTAACTGCCCCCGGAACTGGTTTAAAGAAGAGTTAATTGTCTTAATCTTTAGAAACTAATAGCTAGAAAAACAGGCTATTCCATCTAAGGCATAACATGAACCGAGGAATCCAACCAAATAGGAATGAATAGGCATGTGGGAACAGCATTGCTTGCATTGATTCAATTGATTTGAAGCGGCGGTTATACTATACATACAGACATAGTTTTCACTAGGGGTTTTTACCGAGTTGGTCACAAGCCCGTCAGAAGCAACCTCAGCAGAAAGCCACTCTTCCAGAGTCTCGTCCATCGTCTGCTTAGGCGACTATTTAATAGCCTTTAGATCTGCCTGTGAGTTAGGCCGAATACTCTAGGCTCCTTCCTCTGTTCTTTTTAATATACACTAAGCCGAAAGTCTTGGTTTCAATGACTCCCCAAGCCATGACCTATTTGATCCTTCAGAACCAGCTTCAGCATTGAGTAAAGAAAAGAAGAATTCACTATTGGATCCTTCAGCCGGGTGGACATCCAAATCTTAACTTTCATGAGCAGGAGCTGGAGTTTAGGAATCGGGTGTAGGTGCTGGCCATTCCATAGACGAGAGACCCGCTGACCCACTAGTGGTTTTATAAGGGGAGTTGGTAAAAGACAACAGGTTCAAGACAAAGGTATGGCACCGGGAGATGGAGCGAAAGCACAAGGCCAGTTCTCATCAACTGAGAGCTCCACTCCAAGAGAGGGAAAGCAGCACAAGGTGAGTTCCGTGAGACCTATGAATGCTTTGAATGAGATCTATTAGGTTAGGAGACCCTTTGACCATTTAAAATCCATATAGAACAGTAGAATAGAACGTCGAAGATAAAGCGCCTTTTAAGGATATGGGAATCAACTTCGCCTTCATCTCCTGGTCCGGCCCCGGCAAAACCCTTCTTTCGAGTCCACCTTGAGGGGCTGAACTAAATTCTTCCTCTCCAGTACCCTCCGACTGACTCTCCGTCCTCAACTCATTCTGACACTGTGAGATCCTATGGTCACGCCTTAGTCCGAAGAGCTATAGGGCTTTTGGGCATTATTAAGAAAATGGACTCTCCACCTATTTCATTGTGTGCTTACTCCCCTTCTGCGCTATCAAATATCATAGCATAGTATATAGCGTAAGACTTTGCTTGCTCCGAGCCATCTTGTTAAGGAAGGGCGGCTAGGGTGGGAAAAATGCAGAAGAATGAAATTCCAAAGAAGGAGATAAGAAGGAAGACTCTTCGTTGTTGAATGCGGGTCACTACATAGGTGGAATTTTATAAGCTCCTTTAGGCCCGCCCAGCCCGTAGAGTCTTAGGGGTTTTCCCACTTTCCCTGACGCAAGGTCGGGGTCGTTACGAATAGGACAAATATACACCAAGCCTTTGAAGGATGAGGTTCCAGTTCGCCATTCCTATTATTTATAGGCTTCCAGTCTCCTCAGAAGTCCGCTCTTCTATCTTCGCAGAATTCACCTGGGTCTCTTACTCACCTTCGCGTCTAGGGCATGATGTCTTTATTTAAGATGAAAAAATGGGTCAATCGTCTTGTTATTCTCAATCAATTCTTCCAGGCCTCTCTACGGGATTGGAAGAAGGAGCTTTCACCCAAATAAATGACCTCCGAACCGTGTCATTCTCGAAGTATGGCACAACACTTTGTCGAAAACACGAGGCGGGAGTGCGTCGAAGCATGAATTGACCTAGCGACGTGCACCTTGGGTAAGGTGCACTAGCGAGCGACTTCCTTCCCCAATAATGCCGCTATCATGCGCGAAGTGAAGCTTGATAGGAGCCCGAGCTAAGAGAATAGAGCAAACTCGACGTCACAAGGGGATAGATCGCTTAAGGGAGCAACTCGAGATAGATGCAAGATTCTTTCTCCTGCCCTTCACTTAGAATAGAAAGAAAAGTCCATTTTTCAGCACGCACTAATTCCTACGTTTTGTCGGTCGAATAGCCTTCTTGTGTGACCTTCAAAGCCTGATTAATGCGCCTTAAAGCGCTTTTGTGCTTCGCGTCGAGCCTTGTTGAGTTTTTCTATTATAAGGAAGGGGATGATGTATGATACCACTCAATGTCAGCCCAAAGCGGGCTTTAGCGCTTGCTCGCCAAAGCATGAACCGATCCGGCTGTAACGTCAACTACAGCAGTGGAGGCACGGTAAGCCAATTCTCCCGACATTAGGTCAAGATACGAAACTTCAAAGACTTGGTTCTGGTTTTATACCCTCTGACCTTCTTCGGAATTTAGCTCTGACTTTCCTTGCCCGAATGCTTCAGTGTAATTAATTGTCACACTCTCTCTAGACCCAACCACGACCCCCGGACCAAAAGACGTAAAGAACGCGAAGCGTGAAGTGCAATTAGATCTATTTTGAGGACGAGTTTCAGGCAGAATGGAGGGTTCGGTTCCTGCCCGGTTGTGGTCCGACATGTTGATGAGCCTGAAGCAACAGGCCCCATACGCGAGTATGTGAAGGCCTTCTTTCGTGGTTCTCGCTGGACATTTATGACGGAAGAGGACCGGCTCTTCGATTTCATGAAGGGGCTCCAACCTACGCCAAAATGTCCAAGACTTAGGGGCGGAATAGGCAGCTAGCCTGCTAGATTGAAAGTACTTAGCCAGGGGGGGGGGTCGAGACCAAGCCAAGGGCAGGGGCCTAAAGTATCGAAAAGGCAAGGACTCCAAGAAGAAGCCAAGCCTGAGGCCAAGAAAAGCGAGTTCAAGATCAGGAGCCAAAGCGGACCGAGAAGAAAGAAGGAAGGCTTCATCTGCTCCAAGCCCCTAAAGAAGTTAAGGTTATGGTAATACCTAAAAAAATGGAAAGAGTTCGTTTCTTCCTCAAATTGGATTAATGTAATGGATCGTCCAACTGGAAATGATAACAGAATGCATAGGTCATTAGAAGGAGTTCCAATAAGCGGATAAATATATTATACCACCTTACTTATTTCCTCTATGGGGGAGAAAGCAAATTGAAGAACCCGCGGATATGGGAAAAACTAAAATTCATTGTTAGCCAAGGAAAATGACTCGTGGTAAAGACAAGATAGACTTTGATCATACGTGCTCGGAATCTTTTTATTTTTTTTTCGATCCGGGGGCTCTTTCACCTCGTAAACTCGGTACGCTTAAAAGCTCCTCGCTTTTGTTCAATTATAAATAAATAACCGCTTTGATGGAGATTTGTAGCATCATTCAAGTAAATACAGATTGAGATCGTAGAAACATGAGCTTGTGATATAGCTACACCTAATTCCGGACCGGTTAATGCAAGAACTATAAATAAAGGACCAGGATCTCCTATAAAAAAGAAAAGATCATTCATACATAGCATAGTCCAAGCGAACCCACTTAAAATCTTTACTGAACTATGACCGGCCATCATATTAGCAAATAAACGTATTCCTGAGCTTAATGCGCGAAAACAATGAGGAATTAGCTCAAGGAGTACTAAAAAAGGTGCTAACGGCAGTGGGACTCCTGCGGGTAATGAGATGCTTAAAAAATGAAGCCCATTTCTTTGAAATCCCACTATAGTAATGCCAATAAAAATAGAAAATGAGAGACCCAAAGTAATGAGAAAATGACTTGTAACTGTGAAGCTATAAGGTATCATACCCTGGGGATTACGAAATAACGAAAAAGTAAAAGTGACCGAGATGCGAGGGAAAAACTTTTGTTTAACATTTCCGGAAAGACCGCCTATTTGTTCGTTTACCAGGTTCGGTACGAAATCATAAATAAGCTCTACCGAGGATTGCCAAGCATTTGGTACTGAGTTTCCTCCTCCGTTTTTAGTAACAAAATGAACCAGAAGTAGGACCAAACTGAGAGTTAGCAGCATAAACAAAGAAGGATTTGTGAATGAGAAATACAAGTTTCCTATATTCATAGGAATCAATGGGAGAATGGCAAATTGCTCAAGTGGGCTGTTGGGCGTAATCGAAAGTATCATGACTTATTAAGATTCACTTGTAGTTCCGCTTCTTGCTCTAACAGAAAGACTAAGAGGAAATCTGGTTGGTCCAACCAAGAAAGGCATGGGAGTCTTTGGGCGTATTTCATACGCAATTTCTTTTTTCTCAATTCAATTGCAGTCTCCGAAGTCCTTCTTGATCGATGGTCCCCATTAGCATTAGTGCCAATTAGTAGCCGCTCTTTTTGGAAGGCGAGGTACTCATGTGTGATCGCGGATTCCGCGGTAGCAGTAGTTCTAGCTCTACATTAGGAGCGCGGGGGCTCTATCTATCTAAAGGGGGTACGGACCCCTTCCATAGTACGGTACGATGCAGTTGAAAAACGTAAGCCCTTGTATAGGTTGGGCTTACGTTTTCTTGCTTTTCTTTGTTGAACCCTTTACGGTCTACCCTCTTTCTCGATATCCCAATTCTAGCGGTCGTTAGCAGAAGTAGAGATAGGGGGAGGTAGGAATGGAATGAGGGCCCGTACTCGTCTTAGAGCTAGTTTGACTTAGTGTACAGGACAGTGGTATGCGTGTCAGGGGAAGAAGCCAAGACCTCTTAGTTACCAAACCTCCGCCCATAGCCTAAAGGAGGAGAGGAAGCTTTAGAAAGTGACTCTTTGGACTAGTCTCATAGCCATCTATCTCTATAGCATCCCGCAATTCCTGCTCCTTCCCGTCCTTCTTTTCGTTCTTGATAGCACAGGAAAGAGACTGTTCTTGGTCCTTGGCCGTCCTTTGTCCTCTTTCGATAATACCATAGATGCTATTGGTCCCGATCTTCGATTCAATCTGGGAATGGTTGTTAAAGAGACCCGTGGTAATCGTCTTTTTTTTCTTTATCCGAGGTCTTAGCTATCTTTAATCAGGCTAATCTTCTTCCTAAAGATCCCATCCTGCTTAGAAAGATAGCAGCCAGAAAGAGAATGTATAAAAAGCTATGATAGCGGAGTTAAGTTAAGTGGAGAAGTAAGTAGACTGGACAACTAAGAGGGAGACATTAGTGATTCCCCTCCAATCGATAGCTCAGAAAGAAGGAAAAGGGATTACTTCTTACTCATCTCAGATGCGGCTAATCGACTGATGATCTTATCAACTTACTCGGTATATGGAGAAAGTCATCAACAGACTTGTCTTGACGCTGCTTGGCTTCCGTCAATTCTCTTACGCCTACGCACTAAAGGCAAAAGGATGTTTATCTGTACTTCCTCTATCTTACGTCCTTTGACTTCACTCCGCTACGCACCTTCAAACAGCCTAGTTGTCCTAAGAGCGGATTCATCCCCAGATGGGCAAGGGAAAGCCTAAACCTTACTCCGCCAAGCCCTTCTTGCAAAGACCGGTAATGCCACATCTAAGAGAAGAAAGCATCGAATCCTCTCTTTGCTATAGTTAAGATATCCCCTGCTATATCTGCTGTTGAGAATCCTCTTCCAAGGAAGTCTTCTTTTTTTTCTTTCCCCCCAATCGTCTCTTGCAAGAGATGGGCTTTATAGAATCGGATGGCAAAGAGAAAGACTAACTAACACTCTCCATCCTTTCTTATATTATATACGCTACGCTATTTGCAGTGAAGTGCCTTATGCCGAAAATTGTCTTGCACATAATCGTCTTCATCCCATGCTGCTTGACGGAATGCCTTCTAGAACGAGAGTGAAGAAAGAAGGGCGGAGAATGTCTTTTTTCTCGATAGCCAGTCGCGCATTCTTCCTCTCTTACTTTCCCTTTCGCGGGTAAGTAGATAGTTGGTCCCTTCCCTGGCCCCGCAACCAAGAGTCACTCGTCGAAAGCTTGATTGACCAGGAAGACAAGCAATAGGAAAGAAATCCCAATAAGGAAAGCCATTAGCCAGCAGGCAAGTAGTACGGCCAAGACTCTAAATAAGAAGACTCGCCAAAGTCCAGCTTTAAACATCCGGAAAGAAGATCAAGCGAAAGCCCAGCGGCTAGAATTTCTATTGAACCTTTACAGCTACAGTGCCCAGATCGTTACGCCTTTCTTTCCTTTCGGACTAATAAAAGCAACCAAGACTTAGCAATGGCAATGGCGTCCTCTGCAAGCGTAGCAGTTGGTGGAAGGGGAAGAGGAGGTCGTATACGGGCCTTAACCAAATCGAGGTGAAAATAAGCCTATTTAGGGTTAGGTAATGAGGAATTTGAAGTGCTTCACTGAATAAGTGAAGGAATGGGTTCAACTTGGAGATGGAAGTATTGAAAGACAGATCGACCAATGGGATAGCAAAGATCCCGAAAAAGGCTACCATTCCGGCTTTGAAGGGAACGGAGGGAAATAACTCAGAAAGTCAGGGAGCTGCTTGCGCTCAGGGGGAGCTCAGTAACAGGGTCTTCTTTCTGCCTCTGTATTCGCTACTACTTCTTCTTAGCTCTTAGCTAGGGCAATACTCCTAAGAATACTCCCAAGTAAGGGAAGCTCTGACCAGAAGATGGAATCTGTACGGCGGATAGGTGCATCTGTTGAAGGCATTCGAGCCCGCTTGACGGTCCCGTCAAAGCAGTTCTTTTTGGTACATTCCTTTGCCTAACTATTCTAATTATATAGTATATAGTTAGTTATAAGGGAATGAACTGAAGGTTTGAGAAAGATCTTTGAGAATCATCCTTGAGCAGACTGCTCCACAAGAACCCCCCAACCCCCGTATTAGGGCTACGAATCTTTCGTTTTTGGTATCTCTCTCAAGATTATAGGTTCCTTCTGAAGGAATTATTATCGCTTAGCGCTTGTGCTAAGGAATGGTGGCTTTTTTCGTACTTTTAGCAGCTAGGGAACGAGAGCTACAGCTACCTTGTCTTAGGATAGGAAAGGCAAGGACGGTCCGATTAGGTTTGGGCTTTGGCTTTGGATAAGATGTCCTCAGACTAAGAGAGGCACTTAGAACCATCTCGAGCCTACTTAATTAAATAGCTTACTGCTTTCTAGCCGGCTTTAGGTCCTTGGCTGAGCAGAGGAGGAGAGAGGTGTTGGGGGACAGCCTTCCTCTTGTGGTGTTGTGGAGCGTTATCTGCCTTTACGGGTTCATCCCGCTAAGGAAAAGCTCAGGATTTTGTTTGAGCCTTTCTCCCTACTCTTTAACCGGAATAGCTATAAGTGCGTCGGTTGATGGCGACTTGCCCAGTTAGTAGGTACCCTTCTTCCCTTTCACTTTAGGAAGAAAGCTATTGATTAGAGAACTACCAGCTCCACTGACTCAATAGGCGAGGAATCGCTGGAAAAGGCATGATCACCGGCGATACAATCGAAGGAAGGAACGCCGGAAGAGGTCAAACTTCGCACAGCGTAGGACACAGCAAGACGTCAAAGAGTCAGATCTTACGTCAGCAACAGTGATCAGAGCAGCGAGAACAGCTAGCTGAGAAAGTGGAGTTTACCTATTTGATGCTTCCCCCAGATCTCCAGTCTCTCTCGGAGTAAGCTCCCTTCTGTCAATAAAGAAGTGAGGAATCTCTTAGAATCTCGGTGAAGACAGGCTTCTTTAGCACAGGCAACTCCATCAACTACAACGACGTAGGCGAAAAGAGGCTTTCTTAGCTACCACGTCCGGGCAAGAGCTCGCCGCCTACAAGGCTGATCCGAGGGTACGTGCTGAAGAACAACAAGCTCAAAACAGAGATCGCTGGTTAAAGAATAGGCTCATGACTAGGGAGAGGCTTTCTCTTCTTGACTTCATCTTTGGAGGACAAGTAGCAGCAGCAAGATCCGGTATCTCAAGATGGAAAACCATTGGGAGACCCAGTGTTTCCACCCTTCACTAATCTCGACATGGGAGAAGGAGTCACGGCAGCTCCTATAATAGTTCCGAGTCGGACAGATGAAGGGACCAGCTACATTCACCAGCAGCTCAACAGGACAAATACAGCTACCCATCCACCATACTATGAGTTGCACTACTCATGAGCTCTAGTTGAAAGGCCTATGAAGAAGATCGGTCAATCGGAAGTTTAATGAGAAAAGTAAAGAAGTTGTCCAGTTTTTAGAAGTGCCTAAAGATTGGTGCCTTATTCATGCTGTTGATACTAAAGCTATGAATTAGGCCCCTGGGAAGAACTCAAACCATTGGTTGATCTCTACTATATACATGCAGCTGAGCTGGAATGCATGCCACAAAAATCATTTTTGAATTTCCGCCTTTCATAATAATTGAAGTATGGAAGCATGGGACGGCAGGCTGAGAATGCATTCGATAGGACAAAGATGCGAAGGTTACGAAGTAAGGGCAGTCTCTTTACTGTGGTTTACCGACCTTCCTTCCTACCTGGTGAATACGCCATACTATAGATCTCCCACTGCTGATGGTTCAATTAAATATAACATTAAATCGGCTAGGGAGAGATGGAGCCACTGGCGCTATTGAGCCCTTCGATTCATTTCTCCGGGAGGATGCACTAGCAGGAGCCTTGATTGAAATGACTTTAGTCCCGAGGTTTGTCTGAAGGAGAGAGGACCACCAGAACTATGAGCTAAATAACGGACGGATGGATTTAGAACGGATGGAAGTTCACTCACAGACTTAGACCGCCATAGGAAGAATCAGAACGATGGAGAGACAGAGAAGAAAGAGGATAGGAATGCCAGCCGCTTGTAAGGGAGTCTCTGGTCTTTGGATCTTGGTCATCGTTGGTTCGCATCGTTCAATCAATCCCCGAATTAGCAAGCAGACATCTTTATATGGAACCGCGAGGGCCCCCTTTCATGGTTGTAGAAAAGGTTTTTTTGTTCGAATCCTTTGGTCGTACAATAACAAGTTTTTAAGTATATAGTCTTCGATGAAAGAAAGAGAACAAACAAAAAAATAATGGGAACAATCAATATTGGTGATGCAAGCATTGCTGTATTAGATCCAAAGGTTTTTTCTTGACCTAGCAAGGACTCTTAAATATTAAAAGAAAGTAGAACCTAAAAAGAAGAACATCGGATGTTTATTTAGGTTTGGAACCCTCTCTTTTTTCCCCATCCGCAGGAGGAAAAATTCAGGTTGCTGTTCAAGTTAGTGAAGTTATTTCAGACCGGAATCACGCTCTGTAGGATTTGAACCTACGACATCGGGTTTTGGAGACCCACGTTCTACCGAACTGAACTAAGAGCGCTTTCTTATCACAGTAGATACGACTGTAAAGAAAAGGATTTTTTTTGTACCCCCAATACATCTGCATGCATATAGTCTCAAAAAAAAAAGATTTTTTATGTCCCCAATTTGAATCGAATTCAATGGGTCCCTCGTTACTGCCCAGAGGAGAAGTCATAGGTAGGAATGACAGGATTGGGACCCGTGACATTTTGTACCCAAAACAAAGGCGCTACCAAGCAGCGCTACATCCCTTTCAATTGGTCTACGATGGTCATTGTAGAGAATCCCTGCCCTGTTTTCCACATCGTTATTTCCTCCATCGATATCAAATTTCTCTTGCCATTTATTTTTTTGGGTCTTTATTGATTTATATACTCATCATCCCGCCGC